GCCTTGAGCCAAGAAAAACTGAGAAAATTGACTCAAAAACAAATTAAAAAATGAAATTCAAAATTTCATGTAAGAGCTCCATTGTAGAATTCGGGCCTAATGATTAATCAAGAAGCGATGGGAACGACGGAACCCATGAATATAGGGGATTCTAGTGCAAAAAAATCTTAGTAATTCATTGGACAGGATGGCGGAATAAACCAGAAACTTTATTATCTATTCTTATTTTGATTCTGAGACCTTGTGAGATAAATATCAAACTTAAATAGATATGGAAAGAGTAAATATTCGCCGGCGAAAAATTTGTTTTTTTTTTTCAATAAAAAAAGTAATAAAATACGAAAAAACAAAATGAAAAAGATAAAAGAAAATAAGGATTTGTTAGAATATTCTAATTCTAACAAAAACTACATTCGAGATGATGATATTCCGTTTATGTTATTTTTAAATAAATAGAAATAGAATTCATCTGGGGATTCCATTTCGAAAAAGACATACACAAATTTAGAAGAGATAAGCTTAAATTTCAAAAAATACCATGATTAATAGGATTAATCATTAACTACATCTATATCTGAATACAAACTTTTTTTGTCCTTTTTTTCGCGAGGAGCTGGATGAGAAGAAACTCTCACGTTCAGTTCTGTAGTAGAGATGGTAGAAAAAACCCATCAACTATAACCCAAAAAGAACCAGATTTCGTAAACAACACCGAGGAAGACTAAAAGGAATATCTTCCCGTGGGAATCGTATTTGTTTTGGGAGATATGCTCTTCAAACACTTGAACCCGCTTGGATCACATCGAGACAAATAGAAGCAGGGCGACGAGCAATGACACGAAATGTACGACGTGGTGGAAAAATTTGGGTACGTATATTTCCAGACAAACCAGTTACAGTAAGACCCGCGGAAACGCGTATGGGGTCTGGGAAAGGATCCCCAGAGTATTGGGTAGCTGTGGTTAAACCTGGTAAAATCCTTTATGAAATGGGTGGTGTACCCGAAAATATAGCCAGAAAAGCTATTTCAATAGCGGCATCAAAAATGCCTATAAAAACCCAATTCATTATTTCTGAATAGGAATATAGAATCAAAAAGCTAAATAACATTTAAGGATAAAAAGATTAGAAGTTTTCGTTTTTTGACCAACAATATTTTTTTACTTCGTCCTTTGCATTAAAAGAAGAGATACAAAAAAATGATATGATTCAACCACAAACCTATTTGAATGTAGCAGACAACAGCGGGGCTCGAGAATTGATGTGTATTCGAATAATAGGAGCTAGTAATCGCCGATATGCTCATATTGGTGACGTTATTGTTGCTGTAATTAAGGAAGCAATACCAAATAGTCCTCTAGAAAGATCAGAAGTGATCAGAGCTGTAATTGTACGTACTTGTAAAGAACTCAAACGTAACAACGGGACAATAATACGATATGATGACAATGCCGCAGTTGTCATTGATCAAGAAGGAAATCCAAAAGGAACTCGAGTTTTTGGGGCGATCCCACGGGAGTTGAGACAATTAAACTTTACTAAAATAGTTTCATTAGCTCCTGAGGTATTATAAAACCTAAATATCCAGAGTTAGTATAGGATTCAAAAAATCGTATTGAAATAAAATTAATTAATAGATTGTGTATCACGCATATAGCCTTAATAATAAAATATTAAATTAATAAGTGAATTAATATATTAATATATAATTCGTCTATATCTATATATAAAGAAAAGAAAAAGAACATGTTGATTATATCAAAATTATAGAACAATAAGGAATTTGAACTTATCATGGGGAAAGACACTATTGCTGATATAATAACCTCGATACGAAATGCTGACATGAATAGAAAAGGAACGGTTCGGATAGAATCGACTAACATCACCGAAAGCATTGTTAAAATACTTTTACGAGAGGGTTTCATCGAAAACGTAAGGAAACATCGCGAAAACAACCAATATTTTTTTATTTTAACCCTAAGACATAGACGAAATAAAAAAGAATCCTATAAAACTATTTTAAATTTAAAGAGAATAAGTCGACCGGGTCTACGAATCTATTCTAACTCTCAACGAATTCCACGAATTTTAGGCGGAATAGGAATTGTAATCCTTTCGACTTCTCAAGGTATAATGACAGATCGAGAAGCTCGACTAAAAAGAATTGGCGGGGAAATTTTGTGTTATATATGGTAATCCTTGTAATATAAAAATTGGCTATCCGGAACTTACCATTTGTGAAAAAAGGGGGTTGTGGAATACCACCCCTGCTAAAAAAGTTTAGAATGTTTTACCTCGAATGAAATTAAAGAAAAAAAATGAATTACTGAAAGTTTTCTTTCTGAATCACTTCCGAACGGCATGGTTCTAGTTTATTTAGATACTAAATATTTGCTTTGTTTGAGGTCATGCTTCGGAAAGGATTCGACATATTTTTGTTTTTATATAGGTATACCTATAGGATAGGAGAAAAAGGTAAAAATTTTAGTAAGTTCTT